CGTAGATAGATGCGATGATTTATGGCCCTCGAGAATGCTGTCGCTAACCTTTTAGGGGGCCCAGGGAGTCCCATGAGTTGATGTGTAGAGATAGGCCGGCCCGGTCGAGCTATTCTATCCTTCTCGGGGTTAGTTGCGAAGCTAGTTCCCGAGTTCTTATAAATATAAGAAAAGCAGATTAGTGTAGAACTGCCCAATCCATCAGATGTAAGCACCTACCTGTCCTTCTCAGCCCAGATAACTCACTTATAGAAGAGCTTAGCTACAAATCTGACTTGAATAAGAAGGGCTCGAACTCTTCTAGCATTTCTTTTCCCGTCCAAGACCATATAAAGAAGAATCTAAAATGGAATGGATCCCCGTTTTTCCTTCCCTTCGTGACCACTACGATAATGGGTTCTCTCACAGCTTGTGTTTAAACGATTTTTTTGTTGTTCGTCTCGAAAAGACGATCTCGTCTTGACTGCACTCGCTCGTATGCTAATTTTTCACTTTTTTCAATCTTCGATCTTTTCGGAACAATCCGTTTGGTTTTCGAACGGATCACAAGATGTTCTATGGCCAATTAGTTGGAGGAGTCAGAAAACTTTTGAAATTGGATCTGATTGACTCTCTAAATACAATCTCTCGTCCCGCTCTTTTACGAAAGTTGGATCCGGATAGGTACGTTTTTCACTTTCTTTTTTCTTCTTGAGAATGTCCCATTTAGGGCGAGGATGGGAAAAATAGAAAGAGGTCAGCGGATACAGGGGTACTGCCTGCAGGCCTTCTCGCCAGCGTCTTACTTCATTTTATGTTAGCCGATTTCGACCTGGAATTTCTAACCGCATACCCGGGTCTTTCTTATTCTCGCTTCATTCATGAAGGTTTCGTGTCCTTTCCATTGATGAGTCTCGAAATCGAGAACGAGTCTTTCGAAGATGATATTTTCAGTTTCTTGTTAGAGTTGGATCTGTCTGGAGACATCCTTTCTATTGTACCAGGTTTTTCCTGTGCCTTGTTATGGAGGTTTCATCTTTATTAGTCGCGATGGTATCATTAAATTTGTAGAAATGTAGGAGTGGTCGGAAGTTTCGCGGAGTCTTTTTTAGTCTGAGTGTGCGCTTAAATCAATTCCATTTCCTGGGAAAACTGAGTATGCCTTTTCAGAACTACTATTAGATAGAGGTAGAGAATCCCCTGTCTGCAAGAATAGGCTGTTAGAATGAATCTCAGTGATCCAAAATTGCTGTTCAAAATCTCCTATTACTGGTCTTTCTTTTAGGTGAGGCTCTTTATAGGAGTGATCTCTCTCAGGTGGATAGATAGGATAGAAAGAGTCTAAAGACTAGTCTTTAGAAGCATATAGCTGATAGCTGAAGTAGCATGATCATGATATATCGCTAGTCTTAACTAATGTGAAAGCGCTTTCCCAATCCCAAGGATAAAAGAGAACATCGTCTGAGTCTGAGCGGCTTCTACCTTAGATATTGACAATAGAGATTTTGAACGTTAAGCAAACCAAGCAACCAACAACCCTTGGTATGGGAAAAGATGGCTTAGGAAGAATAGGAGTTTCCTCACATAAAGCAAACCGGATTCTTTTAATGAAAGCGCCAGCTCAGGGATGAGCGATCAGAGTGACTAATCCGCACGAAATGCCACTCAATTGACAAGCATAGTAGCTCGACCACCCATCGGGGAGAAGATGAGATTGGGGGTCCCGCCGACTATGGCGAACAAGGAGCCTAGCCTATCATACCGTCCCAGACATAGTCTTTTGCCTATTCATTTTCAAAAGAGCTTCCTGCCTCACTTGCTGTGACAGACTCAGAGATTGCATTTGCTTACCTTAGGGCTGCAATTGGACGGACTGCTATCCACATCCACTTTTGAAACTCACTTAATTATAATATACGAAGTAAAATAGGCGGGCAATATTAACTGGAAACTTGCTTGGTGGTCTATAGCTCATTTTCTTCCCATAAAGAGGCCTGATCCCCCTTGTGAATCGACATGTAAAGGATTGGGGCTGGTAGCGAGAATGCAGAAGCCCTAGAACCTGGCTAAGTAACTGGCCTTATTTCTGGCAGCTAGATTGCTTGACCTAGAACCCGCTTTTGATTGAAAAAAAATCCCTGGTACGAAGTGGCTTAGTTGAACATAGTGAGACTAAGGGACGGAGTTACTGGAAAAATAGAGTAAGAGCCTAAGACTGCAGTCAAATAAAGAAAACTACCTGGTGTGTAAAGAGACTTCTTGTGAAAGGGTTTGAAAATAAATTCTTTTTAAGTTAAGGGACCATATGTCCTCGTATCCATAGAAGATGTGCCCTACTATCCAACCTATTCCAGATCAATTTATCCTATTGATCACGGACTTAGGGATCTTGACCAGCAGGGAAATGAGACTTATAATCTAGGACAAACCAGGATCTCACTCACTTAACACATAAGATGTAGGCCTTATAAGATAAAACTGTTCTCGTATGCACGCACCCTAGCAATCAAACTTCTGCGCGTTTATATTTATAGTAGGGGGCTTTCGCTAACGCGCGCTCAGTCCGTTGCTTGTTTAATAAAGACAACTTAAATAGGCATTTTAGGCGCTTCCAATGTGAATTGATATTACTATCACAATATTTCATTCTTTTTGATTGAATCCATTTTTATCTTTTGGGGCCCTCTCCTCAACCTAGTCTTGCAGTTTTTCTGTCTTAGATTGATGATTGCAGTCATGCAACCATCCTATGAAAGCAAACAAATATAAATAGGTTATAGGTTAGCATAAAAGACTTGATGGCAATGTGTGAGAAGATGTTTAATGGAAAAATTATATCTTATCAATGTGATGGAGAATTCACGGAAGGTGTGTTTAAGCAATTTCTTGATAGCTGTGGTCTTTCTCTGCGTCTTTCATGTCCACCCAACAAACGGGGTAGCCGAACGATAAGGTAAGGTGTCCTGCCCAGTTAAGCGTTAAGCCCGCCTTTTTTTTATTTCGAGACCCAACACCCGACTTTTAGCTTAGCTCCACGAGAACCAAGCCACTGAGAGATCTCTACATATAGTATGAAAGCCAGCACGCTGGGGGACAGATTCCCCAGGGGGATTTTGTTGGAAAGCACGGCCACCATTGGTCAAGACCAGAAACTCGTAGACTACCCTTTTAGGAATAGATCTTATCTTAGAACCTGGGGTTCTTTGTCAGCACCTTATCGCACCTCTAAGTACAAAGAAGGCAGATCCATTTATATACGAAAAACGAAACCACGACTTTCTACACCTGCTCGGTCGGAGATAGCTGCTACTTACCTACGACTACTCGGCGGTCTCTGAGACCGAACTGATCTATTAACACCTACCTTATCTATTTTTTGAAACCTAGCTCACGAGAACAGAGGCCGAGTCTCCAGAAGCTAATCCGGAGATAGCCCTTTGAATATGAAACTCTTAATTCCCTAACCTTCCCAAATGAAACTGATGAAAGAGACAAGGACTCTAACCTACACTTCAACAGGAAAAGCCTACCATTTGATTGTTCGAATTATTTCATTCCAAGAAAGAGCCTTTTTACTATCATCGCAGAGATAAAGAGAGATTCAATCGCACTATTATTATGAACAATAAGCAAGACTACTTTGGAGTGTAATGGCAGAGCTCTAGTCCCTCTACTTTAGTGTAATTCCATCCATAGCCCTAGCCTTTGTTGACACTGCTGGCTGGCTTTCCCTTGTTTGATCTGATGGCGACTCCTTCTTTCTTCTTGTTCTGCTCTGATCGGGATGGCGAAATCGCTGGGACTGGATATAACAAAACTTGCTGGAAGAAAAGAAAGAATGACTTATCTTGCCACCCTGCCTTAGAAGGCTTCCACTTTGCTCTATCTCTTGCCCTATAATAGAGACTAAACCGGAAAGAGAATACAATAAAATCAAGAGGTCCAATCTAATCTCTTAGCGTGGAAAGAAATCTATTATAGCCTTCCCTACCTCCTTAGCTCGAGGAATTACTAATTGCCAACGTTGTCCTTCATTCCATTCAGGCTAACGGTTGTTGGCATTTCCTTCAACTGAAACTGGCAAGAAGACATAGGTAGAAAAAAGGGAAGGCTATCGTATCGGTATCCAAGAAGATTAATATAGTCAAATCATAGGATAGGAGTGAGAACCTTAGCCCGAGTTGACGATAGGGATTTTGAATTAAAGTCAGAGGCTGCTGTCCCAAGGTCAGGGAAGGACTGTAACTACCTCCGTAGGGAACCTGACAGATACCTCTAAAAAGGAATCTAATTTCATTTGATCTTTTTATTCTTCTTCTGTGAAAAGGTGTGGTATCAAGTATAGGTACCTTGTAATCAAGACCTGGACTAGGTAAGAAGAGTAAGTATAGGTTTTTATCCCTCTGATCCTCTCAAAAGGCACCTCCTCTTCATCAGACCAGTCCTTTTCCGAAGTATGGTTTGGGCGCTTGTCCATTTACTTCGTTTTTCTCTTTCTGGAACAACTTCCTATTTCAATTCCATCTCTGACATTAAGTCAGTGAAGTGACTTTCTTTCTCGTCTAGATAGAAATCAAACAACCTATCTTGCGCCCATCTTTCGTCTCCTAGCGGACAAGACTTCCCATAGCCTATATTATCTACTATATATGATATGAGAATTTGACCAGTGGACAGCGAACCTTTGCTCCGCCAGAAAGAAGTCATCTTATGGGATGGAATAATAGACTCACAAACTAGATTGGACAAAGCAGCTGCCCTATCACTGGATAGATAAGAAGCATAGGATCAAAGCCTTGTTCTTCTTCCTAGGGTTTACGAAGCAATCAAAGGAACCGATACATGGGCATCTGCATCCGAGCCATCTTGTTAAGGAAGGGCGGCTAGGGTCTACTTTTCTCATCTGCTTGAAGCCTCTCACTCCTTTATAGGTACCGACCTTAAGATTTCACTTTTGGGAAAGCTACTGCCTTCCATACTTTACTTTCATCGAATCTCGGATATCGATCGGTGACTTCTAAGGTTCCATTTTCCTCTGGATGCGAGGAGGGGTGAAAGGCTCTGAAAATAAGAGAATAAAAGTCAATGATCAGCTGCTTTCCCCGAGGTCATCCCTCTAATAGGGGATCCACCCTATAAAGCGTTACGGGCAAGCCCGGCACCCATACTGGATCTTCGGGTAAGGGAAAATTCGGTGGAAAGGGAAACAAAGACTCCCTTGGTGAGAGGGAAAAGCAACATCATTATGGGTTGGGAAGGATTCCTATTCGTGTGACTAGGTCGAGGAATCGAATCCAGCCAATTCTTCTTTCTTTCCTTAGGTTCCTAGCTCTCTCGGGTTGAGTTCCGTTTTCTCTTCCTTTGCCTTACCCTTACTTTCTTTCCTTATGGTGAATAGCCTTGATAGAGGAAGTGACATCTAAGGTAAGAGATGGCATCGAAAGGGGTAAGGCAAAGGGACTAATAAAGAGTGTCTTGAGAAGGGGCTTTGAGGGACGACTGATTGACCATACTTTCCTTATACGCAGGAAGCATCGAATTGCATTAGTTGGATAGCTTACTTCAAATAGTCCCCCCAGCCAGGAGTGGTATCAGCAATAGCAATCCGGTTAAGCAGCATTATACTAGACTCTAACAGAATAAAAAAAGAAAATGAAGCACCATATCTTTCAGGAGAATACCCATATCGGACAGGATGTATAGATTGACGATTGAAACGTCGAAAAAGAACTACAGATTCAGAAGGAGCAGAGGATTCAGAGTAATTACCTACTGGGGGTTACCATTGATAGGGGAAGCAGCAACAGAGACAGATTGAGTGTAAAGTCTACTCTGTTCTGGTCCCCGGTCCATATGGGGCCATCCAGTGTATTTGCAACCGGCTAATTTGGCCCTTTACTAAATTCAATAAATGCAATGAAGGTCATACTGATGCTGCTGTTCAAACTCGATCTGTTGGTTCTAGGACTGGATATGTATCCGCGAGATGATGGCGGGGAAGCAAGGTGCCTCTTCCTTTCCTGCTCCTATTGAAGATGCCTTCACCTCTGCTTCCCCCGCACCTACTAACACTGATGGTTATTATAGATCTGGAAGTTACTTAGATGCTGGTTATAAAAGCAACTAAATCTGTTATAAAAAGAAACCTGCTCCTGCCTTTTCCTCTACAAGATTTTGGTTCCGCCAGGTGATCTGTAACCAACCTATGGTACTGTCTATGCCCATCATGCTATTAGGTTAACAACCGGCTATGGAGCTTGTTATGTTCCTGCCCCTACTCTCTCTGCGGCGGGCGTCCCCTCCGAGGGTCTGCTACTTAGTCAACAGGCTCTGGTCCCGGATCAACAAGGTCATCTACTGGAACTGCGCCTAGATATGCGTACACAGGAATGCTGGCACTGGAAAGGAATTGGACTATATGATGGTGGGATTTCCTCTATCCACGCCGTCCATCCACACTTCTACTGGGTGGATATTAGTCTATATCGTAACAGGGAAAGATACTGGACGGAGTTGTACTTTTCCCACCTTGGCCAGGACAAGAGTGATACCGAGGGTACTCACATGGGAGCTCTCCATTTGCTTAATGCCATTAATTAATGGCCATGCCGATAGCAAGGCAACAAAAGAAGCAACGGCTTTCGCGCGCTAGTCTAGTACTAGTATAGTTATAGTAGTAGTACGCTCACCCGTTGCGCGTTAGCGCATACGTTTTCTTGCTGTTATCACTTCAATCATTCCTCTAGAAAGGAGAAGTCGTAGGGATAAACGGAAACATAAGTAGCGGACCCCCAGTTAGCCAGTTTAGTAACAATTTCTAAGACAAAGGTCTTCACCCAAACACTTTCTTTCGATTCTACGGCCCAGATTTGAGCGAGGATAGCTCCCGAAAAACAAGTTGGAGGTAATCTCTCAACAGCCACAAGTGCCATGAGTCTCCTCTCTTGGAAGGCGAACTTCTGCCCACCTTTATATGCTTGATTTTCTCGCTTCCTTTACGTATTTCTACGCTAAAAGCAAAAAAGGGTTTCAATTGTTTAAGGCACGTCAAACTGTGATTGATATTCGACTGCCGGTGTCGGTACCTACGACTGTGGAATTTCTTTTTTATGTGATGAAAATCAAAGAGGAACTCAAAGTCCAAACTAGACTTTGTCTTGCTGCACACTGACTTCAATAGGGATTTCCCACTGTCTGTGTCGATACCAGAAACTACGACTGAAACCTACACCGCTAACGAAGGGTAAGTGATTGCCTACTTTCTATGTCTGAAGACGCTTACTTTACTCCTTCTTTTCTTCTGTCAAGGCGGGCAGGCGGTTATCAGGATGTAGTCAAGGAGGTAGGCTTTTTTCCAGCAATCAAGCTAGCAAAGAAGCTCTACCGCGAGCGAGTAGCTTTTGCCAAAGAAGCGCTAAGAGCTGACTTCTTTCTTGCACAGTCAAAGTTAGGGGAGGATGTCTAATTGGCGACTATTCTTAGTGCTAATCTAATGGATTCAGGTAATCTGTGAAATCAGCTAATCGAGAAAGTAATCCACATAGATGCATTCCTGCCTTAGTTATCCCCTTGGCATTGAAGGCTAAGGAAGAGTGACGGCTAGAGAAGAAGGGAGGAATGGAATCAACATGAAGCCAACTCAATCAGATTCAGGAAATGCTCCCTGAATCAAAAAAGAAGTTTGGGACCAATGCTGTGAATGGTGGTGGGTCTGGTTGTTCCGGGGACAGCTTTCTGGTACGGCTATTGGCCTTCTAGCTAAGTCACAGTCTTATCCCTTATTCGATTTCTTCAAAACCAGGCCTGAAGGAAGGAATGAATCAAAAGATAACCGATAAATAGGTAAGGTAGCACTTGAGGTCCCTAAAGAAAGAAGGAAAGACAGAACCTTACTAGAAGGAAGAAGCAAGAAGGAAGCAAGTCGTCCTAAGACAATTCGCTCTTCAAGGCTTACTGAGAGGTTCGCTTCCAGTTGCTGTATCCGATGCTGCTGACAGAGCAGAAAGTAGAACGTTGGGTGATGATGGGACTAAGACTGCTTTATCATCTCCTAGAAGGCAAGAAGGCTAGAGGGCTAGTCCTTATAAGACATCACTTTCCTGATCTGCCTCAATATGGATTGGATTCCGACTTCTTTGAATATGGATTCATCCCTTCGAGCTGATGTGTGCAATTTCTCATCCATCAAAACCAATTGGGCTAACTATGCAGTTATCAGACTAAGCAAAGTCTTCCTTCTTGTACTTTGTAGGCGTTGATGAAGAATGGTTGCTCGTTTTGTGTGAATCCAATCTAGGGACAGTCCCACTCCCCATCTCCTCTCCCGTTGGTCGAGTGGCTTTCGCTCCTTATCCCACTCATTCATCTATAGTCACAATTGAGGGATAGGTTTTCAAACTAGCCCAAAACGTCAGATAGGTCCCTGTTAGCTCAAAGATGTAAGATCGGTTCGGTAGTTCAATGACAGGGATTGAATCAGGATGCTTAGTTGGGGCTTCCGCTTCCAATCTGGCTGAATCTGACTCGGCATAGATTATATAATGAATGAAAGAAGATTCTCAATCCTATACTATCTAAGACTATCTAAGACTAGTCTGTCTTTACTTCCCCTCTGGTGATTGAAAAGAAAGATTCTTTCTAGACTGCTTCTTCCTCGGTTCAGGGTACACACGGATAAGGACTATCAAGAGGCTCTATGTGCTTCATTCCGTTTACCCCGCCTTCCGAATTCGACATTTCCCATTTTCAATGGAAGAAGTAGGATTCAGGTGATAACGGGGATAATCATTGCTGTGGTTGAGGATTCGATTCCAAAAGCAAAAGGGGTTCCAGGATTACTTGGTCGATCTGCTCATTCTAACGCTGGTTAGGATCTCGCGTGTCCCGGGCATGGATTGAATCCAATTGTCTCTTCTCTTTCGCCTCCGGTAGCGGCTGACCCCGGTCTTCTCCCCTCGTAAAGCTCAACGTCACTATATAAAAACGCCGGTTTTTGAACCTCTGTGGGCTATACCCACTACGGGGGTCTGTCAAATTGTGAAATAGCGCTTCTTTTGCCCTTTCAGCAAATCCAGGAATTGAATAAAGTACTCCAGATCTTGACTTTAGGTCTACCTCAGAGTAGAATAGAGGACTTTCGGCCCTTATTTTGGAACCTCCACTGCAAGGAAAGGAGGAATGAATCTTCTCCAACGCCAACGGCTGTAGTGCCAATTTCAGAGAGGCAAATGCGCGAAGACCTTGAATACCCACCTGCCGCAGGTGCCTGAACAACCCCCACTTCGGGTGTTGAACTGGATGACATTGACTTATATCTTGAGTCTCCTGGACTGGCCGCCCTATAGAGTATAGAGAGAGGGAAAATCTCTTATTATAAGAAGTGACACCGCGTAGATCAAGCTAAGAAGACTCAGTCACGGCAGTTGCAGTTGCAGATGGGCAGAGCTCCTTTTCATTGATGAATTGGTTACATAACCTGAGGACCCCCTTTTTTTAGTTAGAAAAGTGCGTCTCGGCGAGCAGTATATGACCTCTCTGGGAACCCATTAACAAGAGTAGCGGCGTCCGTTGGTACCAACCCGAAAAGTGAATGTGACTAAGGAAAAAGCTCGGCCGTAAGACCGTCACATGGGGTGGGTGCCCTTAGGGGGCCTGTAAAGTCGCAAAATGGAGCATTTTTGCCCTCTAGATAAAGCCCTTTGCATTTGACTCTCCTTAGTGGTTCTGTTTTTATAGTTACGTAAGGATACTTTCTGCGGTCGACAGAAAGAAGAGACCCGGCCGTCAGTGGATGGACGTCAGACCCTGCCTCCAAGATACTATTTGATATATCCAAGCGATAAAAGATCTTCATTTTTGATTGCCTATGCGGCGGCCTAAACAGATGTTTTTGCTTATGGAGATCGATCTCCTAGAGGTTCCAGAGAGGTTGGCTTTGAATTAATAAATCAATCTTACTACCCAGCCGACGGCTAACTTCCCAGGATTGAGTCAATATAGATAAAGAGCACGAGATGCCTTAGTGGGACCCCCATCAACATGACCACCAGTCTCGCGACAAGATAGGAAGACAAATGCCATAAGAAGAAAGAGATTCAACCCCCGGGTGGAACAAACTAAGCCTTCCCGGCTAGGCACCTCTATGCCGAAGTGACTTCTGATCAAAAAGTTTCATCCAGAGTATAGGTCAATGAAAATGCTCAAATAGGCCTTTTTTCGGCAGATCTGTGCAAATAATCTTTTTGATTAAGGCTTTGAGAATTTGAGAAAGGTCCGTTGATGGTCATCGGCCCTGACTTATAGTTATATAGTTCGATTCCCGGTCTCCGGTCATCTTTCTTCTAGCTGTGAGTTCTGTCTTAGTTCTGTATAGCGATTCCTGTCAATCAAGATTTGTTACTCTTAGTATTGGTCCCGCCCCGTACTCTATCTATCGGTCTCACTCAACTAAATCAATCGCTTTCCCGGAACTCTTCCCCTGCTTTTAGCCATATTCAAGCTTAGGAAAGAAAGTCAAGATTGTATCTTCTCTAGGTCCCAATAGACTGAAATGGGGCATTATGCCCATATCAGAGTCTCTTCTAGCAAACCAAGGGAGACCCAAGCAGCTTATTTGTCCGAACAAGGGGTTCTCCCTAACTCCCAGCAGGGCATTCATTCGTGAAACCTGTTTTGTTTTTACATATGCCTTTTCCTTGCTTGGACTAGCTTAGCGAAACGGAATACAGCCTTTAACAGCAGCCTATTATATCGCGGAGTGAAGTCAAGAGATGATGCTTCAACTAGACAGATCGACGGGATTACTTGCTTGTTTCTGTGCTGCGCTTGACTGTGGTTTGGACCTGGTTGGCATAGAACTCTAAGATGTTCTTTCCGGTGTCGTATGATAGTTTTTGTACATAACGTCCTTACCAGATGCTATGTACAGAGGTATAGGCCTATCTTCTATGCGGGTCTTTCCTCCGCTGTTAGTCGCTTAGTGCTACTTCCCTTGTTTACTGATGACCAAGGGGGATTCTTGTTGGCTGACGAAATGGGAAAGGTGTTTGATATAGAGAGAGTTCCCCAAGCTAACTCAATGTGACTCCTAATCACATTCCCACGGTACTGAACTCTAAGGTTGTTCCTTACCCTGCCACCTCTTCTCCCGTCAATCCCATAGGAATCCTCCCTGATCTTGTCTATAAGTCGGGTGAGGACTAGCTCTCTTAGGTGGAACCCTGGTTCGTGTTGAAGTGTAGCTATGTCCCGTAAGGTCACTTTACCCGAATACCTTACTTACATGGAACTACCCTCGACTTGATCCATCCGGTAGGTAGGCAACTCTTTTCCTTTCTCGCGCTCTCTTCTGCTTACTGAGAATTCCTTTCTTAGGGTAGGACCTGGGATTCATTGCTTAGCTGGTTCTCACCGGCTGGAAGGGTAGACTTTGAAAGTTGACTTATCCCATAACCTTCCTGACTCACTACTTGCTTACCTTCTTCTAGCTCTATAACCTTTCTCGCTCTCTTTTCTGTCTCACCTGACTAACCTTCTTCTTTCTCTTCTTATTCCAAAAAAGATCCCGCGGGACTTCCTCTATCGCCTTGAAGCTCTGGCTTCGTTGATTGACTCTAGAACCTTCCCAACTATAGCTAGGGTTCAAAAAGCACCAGCTCTATATGCTCTATCCCCGGGATTACTACGAAAAGGTAGGGCAAAAGGGTAGGGTGACTCTAGCAAGGTAGGGTTCTCAATGGTTTGCTTATTGCCTTATTCTATCCAGGTTGAATTTGTTCAAAATATCTATCACCGGGCATTGGCTATAAAGACGGGGCTAAGGGTATCGTTGCAAGATCCACCCAGGTTAGCAGCCATTCGACGGAAGCGGACAGAGTCCCAGGGTTTCAATACAAACAGAACCTTCTACCCCCGTTTGGTATTCAATTCACTAGCTTCGGCCACTGTCACTCCCGTTCTTAAAGAGTCAAAGTGCTTTGAGGAAGAAGGGGAAGTTTGAGAATAAGCTCTTTTTCTTTTTGCACCTGAATCAAATCAATAGTAGAAGGAGCTGCGGCACTTTCGGAAGGGGGAATCAGGCTAGGCTGTCACTGTTCTAGAAGAGGAAGCGTAGCTGGCACGAATCGATAGCAGGGTAAGGAACAACCTTAGGAAACCACCCGTTACTGCATTCATGAAGAGTGAAAGCTTAAAGCCTCTTTCTAGTATGAAGAAGGAAAGCCTGCCGGAAACAAAAGAGATCGGTCTCCAAGGCGAGAAAAACCAGCTTCTTTCCTCTCGGCATAAACGGTCTTAGCTGTTCCTGTGAACGACTCCTATCTTATTTAATCAGCTGTTCTTGCTTGAGTCGACGGTGAACCCTTGGTTTAAGCTACTGTGATCTTTTCCGCTGCTATTGATGTTTGAGGCATAAGGGCAGCTATTTCATATGCTGCAAAGTCAGTAGTACTTTGATTTGACCGGGGAATGGAAATTCTCTTTCCTAGGGGACGAGGAAAGGCTGATTAGTCTTGTCGAAAGACAGTTGCTAGGCGTGCTAGCATGCTAAGTGAATGGTAGCATAGTCTTGGAGGAACGATGTGATGTCTTCAGTTGCTTAAGATTATCCATACGAGAAAGAAAGCTCTTTTGTCTTCTGGCTCAGTTTCCCTCGGGTGGGAATACGCTCTTCATCTGATCTTGCTATAAAGATACTCATAGAGTCAAGCTCGTAGCTAGGCTAGGATGATAAGTAGCAGTTTCAGTCAGGTCAGAGCCTTTTGGTGGAGGCCCTGCTTCAATTCCAAAGAAAAGCCCGACTCAATCACACCAATGGAAATACCAAGTCGCAGTCGTCAGTCAAAGATCAAAATGAGGCAATGGAACTTGCCCTCAGTCTAACTAACTAACAAGCCAGAAACTTTTTCTGAGAGTGCTAGACTTAGCAAGACTGCCCCTAGCATAATAGAAAAGGATATAGCCTGATTCTGTTATGGGGCTGGATTTGTAACGGATCGAAGTTCAAGCTAGGGAGACTGATCCAATATAGGATATCGCAACTATGCGGACAAAGACATTGATGAAGTCCGAATTGGATGAAAGGGCAAGGCTCCGAGCGGCCTAATTGACTAAAAAAAAAGATATCCGGATCTTGTAGAAGGGCGCCGGAAGCAAGACTCCACCACGTACCAAATCAAAAAAAGCATTTCCGCAGAAGAATCGACTGCTGCTCCTGCGCTTACTCCAATAAACAGCAGGACACCTTACTCACACGATACGGGGATGGGCCTAGACAAGGAAGAGCTTTGACATCGATCGGGCACCATCACAAAGGCGAGCTACAACTAGAACTGGTCTGATTGTCCCCTCGACTCTAAAAGAAGAGGTTTATGCTTGACTGTGATGAAGGAGGTTTCTTTCTGCCACTAAGACAGAATCAGACTAGGAATCTCGATTAGAAGACTTGCTTCCTAGCCGCTACCTGTCAAGTCAAGAAGTTATCTTTCTCCTGATCCCGGATATACCATTTCAAAACAACTTGATCTTTCTCACGATCCCGATACGTATTATGTTCCCGTGTCGAGGAAAACTCTTCTGCTGCGGATCTTGCCCGACTATACTCTTTTTCGAAAGATGCCACCTCTCATCTAACTGAATTCCACTCTCGGATGATTCCTTTTCTTTTTAGTACGATCAATCTGAAATGAAGGGGATTGGGAAGATAAATAGGAGTGATACCCTTTCCCAGCAAGAAAACGGCTGCGCAACGAGCAAGAAAACGGAACAAGCAACGGAGGCCTAGCGCGCTCAGTCCGTTGCTTGTTCGTTCGAGTCTGAAACACTCGACTTAGAATAAGGAGAGGGGCGAAGAGGCTCGACTGAAAGGAGAGGGTGTAACGACTCGACTGCTAAGGAGAGGGCGTAGCGCCTTGTCATCAGAGGATACGCTTCTTCTTATGGCGTCTTGCTCATAATGCCTTGCCTCTTTCAGATCTTCTTGTGCACAGAGGTCTTTTGATTTCTAATATTTGTTCTATAATGAATGTAATTTGCGAAAGTGTGCTCCACTCTTTACGTGACTGCCCAAAGGCTAAACAGGCTTGGGAAGCCATTTTTCCGACATGCCAGTGGCCCATCTCTTGCATCCTCATGGTCTGGTGTCTCTGGTTAGGGCGCAATCATACTCTTTGAACTGCTCGGTCTTTGGATCTGAAAAGACTTGTCGTCTATCACAAAATCTTACACTTAGTGGGGGAATACACGGCCATCACTGCCATCTCAGAGTCTAAAATCATTCAACCGCGAAAGGAGGTGGTCAATATTGCTTGGATCTCACCCCACCCAGCCCATTAAGTCAAGCTTAATACCGATGGGTCTTCAATACAGGACGGTGGGACTGCAACGCATTAATACGTGATTGGTGTGGAGCATCGATGATTGCTTTTCAATTCAACTTGGGATCCGCCTCTCCTCTATGTGCTGAGTTATGGGGGTTTGTATGAAGGGCTGAAACTTGCCAAGGTAGCCCCTTATTTCCATTCCGGGCTACAGAAGATGGGAGAGTGGCTTTTTATCCGTGAGCTCTCGACTTAGCAGTCGAGTGGAGAAGCAGCTCGACTGTCATAGCTTTCCTTTGTCTCGAACTTCGTGAAGAACTCCATTTCGTCCAATAGTTGAGTCTGATTCTTTAGTGGCAGTCAACTTCTTGAGCTCGCCACCCGTTCGCATTCTCACTACAATCTGATTACGGGGTGCCATGAGTTAATGCAGCGCTCTTGGACTTGTCAACTCCAACATAGACGACGGGAAGGAAAGAGAGCGGCAGATCATCTTGCTTCCACTGCTAGGAGACTACCCTTGGGCTTCACAGTTCTACATTCCCCTACCACAGACATTGTTAAGATACTATAAGAGGCTATTGCAGAAGTCAGACTGCCAAGGACCTGTAGATCGGATATAGCTGCTTTCATTAGCCGGAAGGAATGTAGTGTGCGCTAGCTGAGATCTGATGTGTAATATTGAGGGGGGGGTCTACCCATCCGAAAAGAAAGAATCAGAAGACTAGGAGAATGCTGCTATTTCAAGGGCGGCAGCGGCTCTTGGGGCAAAGAGTCCCGCCGACTATGGCTATGGCTGACAAGGAGCAGAACGTTTGAAGAGCTCGACTGTTATGTACTGAGATTGTTCGATAGACTTGATTCGGTCTTATTTGTTGACAGCCACAGACCGGCTTTCCTCAGGCCTTGACTGTGGCGCGGCTACCCCTCTCTAAAGAGAAACCGTTTTCCCGAATCAATGAGACAAAAATGCTGCCTGTCTTATTTCACTACAGATAGCTTCTGTCTAATTTCAGTACGGATCAGATCATTTCTGTTCCGCGTGTTAAAAGCCCTCAAAATGACCCCTCATTCTAGACCAGTTGCTTCACTCCTCTCCCTGCTGCCAAATATTCTTCAAAACAAAGCGTGCATCTGCAAATGATTTGAATGCATTCACCTTGTCTGCTTCGGTTGTGGGGTCAAAGGACACAGGGAAGAGTACTGCCCGGTGGAAAATTCCAACCAAAGTCAGCAAAAGACATCGCAATCCAGGGCAGAGATGGGAGTTCCGGCTACTGCGCCACCCTCAGAGACACCCTCGGCAAGGGCTGAAAAGCCGTACGGTGAGTGCCTTCTCGCTCCCCGAGGAAGACGACCGAGGAAAGCGACCGCTCATACAAATTCTCGAGCCCATAACCGCACAGACGTTCCGCATCAAGCACGCAGAAAAAGTCCTCTGCTCTAATGAATGCTGAGGATGGTGGTGACTCCTCTGGTACAGCCGCTGATGAGAGCGCCTCCACTGCTGCAACTGATGGTTCTTCTCCCCAAAAGTCGAAGCAAAACCCTACAAAGCAGGTCAGCCCAGCTTGGATAAAGGGAAAGCTATTGCCACTGAAGCCCATCAGTCTAAACCCAAGCAGCCCGGCCGGCCCCCACCCAAGCCCAAGAATCTTGAAGTTGCTAAGCGCTGAAGGACCCTCTCTTTGAATTTCCGACCCATCTGCACCTACCTCCAAGCCCAATGCTTCTGGCATGTTGATTCAAACTCCTAGCCCAATTGGTCCATCCTCTACTGCCCCCTCTCCCCTTCCTCTTTCCCCTAAGCTCTCAGAAACCCTTGATGGGTGCCCCTTCCCTCCCTTTAGTCAAGCCAAATGCCTCTGCCTTCTTAGTTCTCTTCTTCCATCGGCTCTTCTTTCATCTGGAGGAATTGCTTCTCTACTCGTGGAAGAGATAGGTTCGCGTGATGGTCTGAATTCCAGGTGCCATACAGGACCACAACAACTTTGAAAAACCTGCCCACAATATTCCCCCGCCTCAAACTCTGCGATACACCCCTACACCTCCGCAAATACCAAGCGCTTCCCCCTCTTTTTCTACCTCCCAACTAAATCACTTTGATGGCAAGCAAAGGGAACCCCCTTCTTCTTCACTTGCTTTCAGCTCTCCTTGCTCTCCTTACACGTATTTCGAGTCGAGAAAAATAAAAATGAAATAAGGGATTGATACCTATTATCCTTTTGAAGTTCTAAACAATTCACAACTATCCTAAAAGGTAAGGAGAACCTAGGCCCAAAGTGACGGGGTAGAAAGATTGATCACAGGAAATGAAGGCTTATGAGACCTTAGAATCCTAGTCTTTTATCCTTAGCCTGATTCCACCTCCTAAGGCTCTTGGCGCCTTCTCTAAGAGTTCCCTCTTGACTGTCCTTGTCAGTCCGACTCGTCAGACTTTCTAGCGGGATTCCTCAGACTCATCCTATGATACTAAGATAGTCTTTTGATTACATACCTTACTATTTCATGCAGGCATCGACCCTCCGCTGTGACCCTTCAATTGTAAGACCCCGAGCCACTACCCTAAACTCGCGATGAACGATGGAAGGGAAGGGAGAAGGTCAAGCTAGCCTATCGATTAGACTATGCCTTGTTCCTCTTCCGTTACTAGAGTATAGGGTTTGTAGACATTCCTTCTTCCTAAGGGTATAGAGAGGTAGTTCCCACCCTTTGAGACCTTGTTGTTATAGGAGTATGATCGAGGATGGATGAGACTAGCCTAGTAGACCCGGTTATGGTACCCTAGAAGCCCTTGCTCTGCTTCATAAAGGGGTATAGAATGGAAAAAGGTAAGAACTGGAGTCTATCCCCCACAGCTAGGAAACCAACGAGAGAGTAAGACTGCTCTTTCCATAGGATCCGTTGGCCTACCCCTAGAAGGAGGGTCCGCTAGCTCCTTTGCTTGGCCTGAGTACTCCTACCTAGTAGGATTTCATACTTTCAAGATTTGTCTAGTAAGGGATTGGCTGGGATCTAATGGCAGAGTGAGAACCATGGGAGTTTGGTCCTTTAGGGTGAACACCTGGCAGGATGAACCCTTACGAAGATATTAAGCTTGGTCCATTGTGCACTTGGGGTAAGAGAGAATCCCCATTTAGAGGCTGAGCTGATGCTCACCAATCTGCTTTTAGGAGGGGAGTTGGCGTGGATGGACAGTCCAATCTCAATACAGGACCAGAAGACGTAAAAACTAGTAATGCAGAAAGGTAGAGATAGGTTCCCAATAGGTCCTCTCGTGAGCCCGAGCAAGAAGTACTTGGATTCTTAAGCATGAAGTCCCAGATTTCGATAAGGGGACAGGGTAGAGGATATGCCCTTTCAATCACCGGGGAGAGGCAAAAAAGGAGACCTAAGATTGGGCCTGCTGTATCCCAATTACCTAACTGCCTAGTCTAAGAGCTGCCTAGAAAAGCTGCTTTATCAATCCCGAGAGGTTAAGGAGAAAGAGGCCGAGTCAGGGAGGGGGCTGGACTGAACAAGGACTCTAACAACAAATGGTCAATGGAACAGAGAGAGTCCCCGCCTAAGAAAGGGAACGAGTGAAAGAAACATCCAGGGCATGCTTAAGGTAAGGGGTAGAATGCTAGACTTCTTAGTTCTCATAACGCTGAGAATGCTAGTCAAAGGTCCCTAAGGTGGCCCACAGAAGTCGATGAGACAAAGAGGTGAGGTCAAAAGTATAGTTTTCTTCCGGTTTACCAGGAATTCCGACAATCAGACGGGCCATGTTGAGTAAGTGACCGAGCGTTCATTGGATCCATTGTTAAGAAGGGATATGAAATATCCAACGGGTCGGCCTAAGGTCGGATGAAGGTCCGAAGAACAAGGTGTCCTTATAAAAAGAACAGGCACTCTCTATTTCTCCTCTATGCGGGAGATAATACCGATGGTACTTTCACACGTGTTAAGCGAAGGTTCAAGAAAGAAGACATCCAAGGATAACACCTTACCAAAGAGAAGACCGAGCAGAGCGAACGACAGAACAAAGCGGTATACCTGTGAAATAAGTGGAAAGGACACGAAACCTTCATCAATGTAGCGAGAATAAGGGATACCTGGGAATGCGCTGAGAAATCGGCTAACACCAGTATGACCTAATCGATTAGTTCACTTCAATGATAGAAAGAATGCCTATATATGAATTCCTATCTCCATCTCTCATCGATCTGGTGAGACTTGAAGATCCCGACGTTGTTTTCCTTTTTCCTTAGGGAGACTCGGATCCGGTCCCGAAAGGTGGAAGAATAACGAAGTTGAAGAATGGTTTATACCCTTGTGGCAAGAAGGGGGGTCTAGCATTGTTTTGGAAAGACGAGGTTGACTTACGCATTTTTTAGTATTCCACTGGCTTTGTAGATGCTGTGATTGAGAGTCACGATCCGGCTAAGCGTTGGCGTTTCACTGGATTCTATGGACCTCGCGGAGAAAACATTCCCTCATAAGACTAAGCAACCAGTCCTCCCATGGCTCTGTATCGGTGATTATAATGAAATTCTGCACATTAGTGAAACGACAGGGTCGGAAGATCGAGCACCAAGTTGAATGCGAGCCTTCAGAGAGGCCTTGGCAGACTGTACCCTACATGATCTTGGGTACATGGGACATGCTTTCACATGGTCAAATCGAAGAAAGGCCGGCGGAGAAGTACGAGAGCGCTTAGATCGAGCTACGGCTTCTTGGTGTGAGTTATTTCCCCTAGCTGTGGTCAAACATCTGGTAGCCTCCACTTCAGATCATGATCCTATACTACTTATACTTAATAGTCAAGGGTATCCAGGCCCCGGAAGAAGTTCTTTCGATTCGAGTCGCTGTGGCTGAGGATGTCCCAGAAAAGGAATGAAAAGAGGGGTCTTCCCTTCTTTCCTTAGTCTAATGACTATCTATTTGTTTGCTAGCATCCCGTGTAAGGACGAGTTGCTTGTTAGCACCTCCGGAAGGGGAAAGTCAGAAGCACTCCGCTACACCAGGAAGGAACTCCCAAAGGCTGCATAGAAACTGTCTGCCATCGAAAGAAGCTCGTATAGACGTAAGGAAAAGAAAGGAATCTCGAGGTTAGCTCTCCATGGAAGGAGAAGACATAAGGACAAGAACTCTCACTGGCTTGTCTTGCCCACAGGGTTGCTTAACCTTGTTTGCAGGAACTTGATGTTAAGTAAACTCAAAAGATCACTTTCCACTTTGGCATTCGGGGAAGGCTGAGAAAAAGGGGCTCTTTTCTTAGGTTTCTGTACGGGGATTGTTCGTTGAACCAACATATCATTATCGCTATCATGGGTACTAGATAAGAAGTTTTGGAACTGCCATGGGAGAAAGAGGTTGAGGCCTTCAGAGTCTTCCTTTGGTGTGGATAGCAAAAAAGAGAAGTTTTCCAGCCATACGGGTTTCACATTCTCGCCTTTCGCCCAGATAAGACTTTCTCCGGCCGGCGCACTAGCGTTTTGAACCTCTCGCACTCAAGACTTGAATCTTCACCGTAGGAGAAGTCTTCAGTGGGAGATTCAGGCTTTCATAGTTTACTTCATGATATATGTATTGGGTACTTGAGAAGTTCCGGGTTTGTGGCATTAAGACTCCGCCTACGGGAAAGGCTTCAACTCTGAATCCGGCAAAAAGTCTAACTCATATAGCTGTTAAACCTCTGAAATTGGTTTTTCCTTACCTTAGAGCGGTCGACTCCCAACTCGTCAAAGGCTAACTCGTATAGCTGGCAAATGAGTGATTCGGGTTTTCCCTCAGAACGGTTCACCCCTGCCCGAGAAAACACTTTTTCCTTTTTTTGTTTCTGCTGTTAGGGAAATCCAATCCCAGAAAACAGGGAATTTTGTGCCGAAAAATTGATACTCATATAGGTGCAAAATGAATGTTTATGTATGAAATATGATAAACAGAATACCTGTCCATAGACAAATAGAAATTTCCTTAAACCTGGCCTGCGGGGTCTTTCTTCAGTGTGGGCTTCGGGCATTGAGTTTCACCTTCGGACAGATTCAATGGGCCAATCTCAGGAATCAACCCGGCAAACCCTTGGCTTCGGTCTTGCAGCTTTTCTTGTAGCGGATATCGCGGTTTCTCTCTTCGATGCCGTCTTTGTCGAGCTTATTTCGCTCCTTTCTTTTAGTTGGAGCTTTCTTTTCAACCAAAGGATCAAGGCTAGCGTTTAGCTATACCGCTCTATAAGGGTTAGAGGCTTAGTCAAGGCTAGTCCCCTGACTTTGTTCAACCACTCTTCTAACCGGACTTTCCCTACCCTCGATCGGAACTGCCTTTTCAACTTCATTGATTTCCGGAACTTCTCTCTCTTCTTTCCTCCTTTCCGGCTACTCGAACGAAGTGAGTAGCCCCCGCTAACCTATCTGGGGGCTTCCCCCTCTGCTTATTGATAGTCTCGTACCCAAAACTGCTAGTCGAATACCTTTTTCTCTCTTTCGAGGCAGCCGCCTCAGCTTCAAAAGTCCTGGATTCAAAAGAAAAAGCTGGTACTCGGTCAGGCATATTCCCTACTCGTTCTAGGTACAAAACTACCGGTCGAGTCACTCTGGAAGAGTCAATCTTAGACGACGGAAGGCAGGAAAGGGGAAAGAGTTCTTCTCAATTCTCTTCCTTCCGCTGGCAAAAACCTGTAGCTATCGGAGTTTCCCTCGACTAAGCATCAAGAAAGTCAACCTTCTTTTTCTTTGCAAGGGAATCAGGTAAGGAAGGTCAAGCAACCAAGCCAGTCAAGTAAGTTCCCCCCGAGGTCTCCAACTCGTTCTAACCTCAATGAAGAAGTTCCAGTGACATAAGTGTGAACTCAGGGCAACGCATTGTCTGAGTCTTTTGGTAACTAGACGAGTGGCATAAAGCACAGATCCGGTGATTCGATTCCTCTAGTGTCAGACTCACCCTTCCATTCCCGAGAGGAAAGACTGAACCATAGTAGCTGGAATGGCAGGACAAGACCGACTTAGCAGGAGAGGGATGAAGAACCCTGCACTTCAGATGTGAGCCGAACCTAAGCCTCCGGAATGAACTGATTTTCGTGGCTAAATTTCGCCAATCTTTTGAATTGAAGTTGAAGATTCATTCCCTTTAATGGAAGTTGACTTCCTTTCGCCTTCTCAAATGAAGTTGAAATGCCCCCTTCTCTAGAGTAGGATGTGGGGTAAACCGAGCAGTTACTAGTCAAGAGTTCCCTTCCCCTACCGCTCCGTGGGGTTATAGTTCCCATTCAAATGACGAAGTAGAAGAGAAATGCCAGTGAAAGTGGTTGGGTTAGGAGTTGCAGGAGCGGAATGGAACGAGACTAAGCAAGCAGAAAAGGAGAGAATCTCAAACTTCGACTAAAGGGATAGGTTACCGGCTTTTTAAGCAAGGAAAGGTTCAATCTTGAACTTCGAGTTGCAGTTGGAGCGGATGTTGACTAGCTAGGCTAACAAGGAAAGCAAGCAGGGAAGCTAATTGCGACAGTCAAGGCAGGCTAGTCAGGCAGACAAGAAAGACAGGTCAAGTAAGCTCAAACATGCCAGTAGTCACAGCTGAAAGAAGCAGAAAAAAGAAGAGTGAAGACGCCGCACAGCAAGGGAGGAGCGACTAGAGAATCTCTTTCGGACTTTTCCCGGCTCGAATAGTAGATAGATCTATTGGCTGCTACCTGACTTCCGGAAGAGGACGGTACTATTTCAGAAGTGATTGTCGGAATTACTGCCGTTAGTGGTCAGACCATGGGATTAGGAAATGGCCTATGGGCTGCTAGCTTTGTTCACGACCTACGTATTCTGATTAATGGAATTGAGAAAGAAAGAATCTCCGCCAACTCCGGCGACTCAAGCAATCCGAGTCAACCTCGCTGACCTGAGGTCAGTCAGGTAAGCGGAGTAGCCTTTATCGACTATGGCTTGAGCCGGTTCCGAGTTCGATTAAGAAGTAGCAGGGTTTTCACTCTTTCAGGCTTTGTTTGGCCACTCAAGATAGAGTTTTTGCTTTCTCCTTTACAGCGAGTGGTCTAATGAATGGGGTTGACTTCCTTACTCATTTCACTACCTTTCCAGAACTCGGTTCTGAGCCTAGGCTCGAATGAGGAATGATAGAGCGCATGTCAAGGATTGAGCTTGAACTCATCGAATTTTCTGCCAACTCCCGCATAGCAGGATTTTCTCCATCAATGGAAGCTGGCTATGTGACCGGAGATTTGTCTTCTCTCTGCGGCAAGTCTTCCTTTCTAATCTAAAGGCTAGCTGGGGATATCTAGAAATGACTGAATAATAAAGAGAAAGAACGCCTAGGTTAGGCCGACAAGCTAATAGCTTACTTGTTCTAGTTTTGGCTCCCTGGGAAGATTCTTTTTTTAGTGAATACCAGGTTTCAAATATCTTTGATTTGAAATAGGTAACCAAGCCAAGAGAGAAGTGATTCGCCATCCGATGTTCTCTCTTTCCTGGGTCAGGAGCACAAGAGGTCTTTGATGCTTGACTGTTTGACCCAGTTCTTGGAATCGGCCTATCAGGCCGGGTCTCCCCCGTTCTTTCCCGATTATCAATGCCTAAAGTATATTCCCGTCCCCACCTTCATCACTGCCTTTCCTCGGGTAACTGAACCCCGACCTAATCTCGACTCCGCTACGCACCTGGCTTGGCTACTTTCCTTTGAATACGCCATTCTTCCCACATAGCAGTCCTTAGGCCAGGCCTCTATTGAGCTACCTTTTGTTCAATTGGGTACTCCTACTCTGTTGAAACCTGCCATGTAGGAAAAAGCTCCCAAAACGTCCAAATATTGGAAAGCTTTTTAGAATTGAGAGCATAAAGGCAGTGATGACGAATGGAAGCACTTGTGCCACAAGCAATTGAAGAGAAGTCCACCTTCCTTAAGGTGCAGAGGGGCTTGGATAAAGGTTCACTGGGGAGGCCTCTTCCTTACACTCCGAATCAGCTGGTCCAACGCTTAGATCTTTGAAAGTGATTTCATGCAGTTCCTTCTTTGCCCCTCGGTTCACCTTTGTTGCTAGAGATCACCGGGCCGGGCCAACAGGGGCGACAAAAAATCCAGTTGGAATCTATCGTAGAGCAACTACAAAGCAAATGGGGCTTATTAGAGAAGAGACTTTTTTATCCTTCACCACTGGTACACTTCTTTGTTCTTGGTGAGCGCTCATGTTTTCCTTGCGCGCTCCTTTGTTCAGTGCCCCCCTTCTTCTCGCAGAAATTGGATATCAGAGTCATGCAGTCCCATTGGAAGTCCTATTTTCTGGCTGCAAGGCCCGGTCCTAGTAGTCAATGGTTGCTACCGCTCACTGCGCTTCTCTGTACCATTTATAGTCAAAATAGATGGTGGGCATATCTACTGACCCGACGAAGCTGACGTCATTCTATCCATCCATAGCTGTCTGTACCGCTACCTCTATCCAGCGGATCCAGGGCCAACCGATCTATATCTAGCTTTTGCCGGCCGGGCCAACCTACCTATACAGAGCTGAGGCCATGCCCACCTAAGCACGAAAGCTTTCAATATTGAAAGAGCTGTATGCCAGGTCGCAGATCCAAGACTCTGCCTGGAGGGTAAGCACCAAAGCACCTTCCTAGAGTATACCTTAATCTGGGACACGGACCTGCATTCAGCCCTTCCATCGATGTGAGCGCGTCACCAGATAGTCGAGTTGAACCGCGTACAGCGCCTTCATCCCCTTCGGTCGATCAACCCTATAAGACGAAAGCAGCTAAGAGTTAGACTACCTCACCTGCTGATGCGGATTATGATTCCGATTTCCATATTGATTAAAGCCCAAACCGCCCTTACTCAATAAATTTTTGAAGGGACATTCCAGCTGGAAATCTAGGCAGATATGAAGTTGTTGGACGAAAGCCTTTTTGAAATAGTTTTGAATTCCTTCCCTGAATCCCGCCCGATCTTCCACTGCCTTCCTCTGATGGATCAGCCCTTTCCCATCTATCGGAGTATTGAATGCCTCTAAGGGTCCAGATATTTCATAGCCTGTCTCAAATAGTGAATCACCCGCCGAATAAAGACCCTCTCCCGGCCAGTCCAGCCAAGTCAGTCTCGATCAATTGTGTTGAACCCCCTTCGATTCGACCTACTATCTGGGGGAAGGATAACCGATCCCCCTGCTTCTAATACGCCGAATTCTTTCTTCCCCTTCAGGTCCAGCCACTCGACCACTTCAGATGTTGGGTAGGGATGGGCACATAGCTGGAATGGTAGACAAGGAAAGGAAAGGAAGGTACGCTATAAAGGGAATTATGTCAGCGGATGCCAATGATAGAGCTAGGCCAATACCAATGAAAAATACAAGGACAAATGCCCAGAAGGAGGGCATTCATTCAACAAGCGACGGGATGCCACTAAACAAGCAAACTCAGAGCTAATATCAGCTCTTTTCTTGCTCCTCCATAGAAGTTCTTGGAATGCCTCTTTGTCACAAAAAGATAGGCCTACGAGAGGAGACTTTTTCAATAAAATAGAAGCTTGTATCTGCCGACCCTACTTCCTTATAGTGCTTTGCCTACTTTCTTTGAATAATGCTTCATTCCAGGGCGTACGTCAAATCAAGCTTATTAGAGCATTGAATTGACCGTAGTACCTCCTCTGATCTTTTGTTTGAAAAGCCTTGTGACTACAGCTTGTTACTAAATAAAGAATGCCATACTATCAAACTATAGGCGAGATGAAGCAAGCAAGAGAAGAGTTCCGAAAAAGCAATTGATCCAGTTAAGACCGATAAATAGAGTGAGTACGAGGCAGAACCAACACTCGCAGAGGAGGACGTAGGACATCTTTATTGACAGGAATCGCCAGAAAGAACTAAGACAGAACTCACAGCTAGAAGAAAGATGACCGGGGACCGGAAATCGAACTATTCAATTCAAGTCAGGGCCGATGACCATCAACGGACCTTTCTCAAATTCTCAAAGCCTTAATCAAAAAGATTATTTGCACAGATCTGCTGAAATCAGGCCTATCTTCGATGCATTTTCATTGACCTATCCTTGCTTGCGCCTGAACCTTAACCCGGTTACAGCCTTGACCCGGATACTAGACTTTCATTCAAATCTCGATCTTTCACGGAATTGATATCGAAAAAGCTAGGGATTCGCGCCCCGCGAAAGCCGTAGCCCTTTCATTGCTTAAGAGAACCGGCCTTCTTTCCCATTCCAGCGGCTTGTTCGCTCGTAGATGCCTCATCGTTCTCAACATGTATGTTTCCTTCCTTTGCTGATCCGGTCTTTAATAGTTTGTTTGAGTGTTGGTGCCATGCCCCCCAATTCCATGGTACTTCACAAGTAGTCATTCGTATTGCACAATCTCGGTTTAGGCCGAAGAAGGAAGGTTTAGTTTTCGCGCCCGTTCTACTCGCCCTTTCCGTCCAAACCAAAAAAGACGGATTCTCAGGTTTTTCCCAGGTTAGAGAACTTTCCCCGCTGTCCTTCTTTCAGCCGGTCCTAACTTCCTTCTCTTCTGGTTCATCCTATGAATCGGTAATCGGGTCGGCAACAGGTAAAAGGCTGGATCTGGGTTCAATTCCTTTTTTTCTACCCATTGGATGAATTCCTTCGATGCTTGCTCGGAGCGGGGTCGACTAAATATCGAGAGACTCACCCACCGAGGACTTGATCGCATCTTTATGTCTCCATCTCTCGAGTCGAGCTCCATCTCTGGCAGGTATTGTTTGGTCTGGAGTGCGGTGCATCTTTCTGGATGATTATCCCCTTTTTGAAGATGAGTGGATCGGGAATCTAAACCAAAAGGCCTACTTATCAGTCAGGCGCACTAGCGCACCAAGCAAGAAAACGGTAGCTCGTGCAATCAACGAAAAATTCAACTTTGTCAGCTAAGCAAGCCTGGTTCTCCGCGCACTACGGTAGGACGTCAATAGATCCTGACGAGCGAAAGCCTTCGCCCCTCAATTTCATGTAATAGAATAGTCACAGTCCAGTTCCCCGGGCTTTCTCCCTTCTCGACCAGACGAAGGAGATATTCATTCCATTTAGGTTAGGCGGGTAAGGGCTTGGCTTGACCCTGTGTTCTCTCCTGGTCGGAGGCGAAGACTGGCAAAGTTCATCATTCAGTGGTGGGGTTTTCATAGAAAAGAAGGCGTTGCCCAACGAGTGGCAGATTTGGATGGAGTCTCGCTCATAGATCAAGAAAGAGTACGCGCGCTACGGCTGACGCAGTTGATCGGATCAGATAGCCCTTCGGGCAACCAACCAAACCCGGCACATCCAATTCCGATCCAAAACTTGGAGGTATGGCTGAGTGGCTGAAGGCATTGGTTTGCTAAATCGACATACAAGAAGATTGTATCATGGGTTCGAATCCCATTTCCTCCGGCACGGAAGTGGAACGGCGAAATTACGTGAGAGAAAGAACCTCTTGGTTGAGTCCCCCGGAAGACAGAAGAGCACTACTTAGTGACTAGGAGCGGAGAGCCCGTTGCGCGTTGTGCGCCTCTCTTTTTTTCTATAAGCAAGCTCCCGGCTCTCGGTTCTTGAGCATGTTGGGAGATTAGGCGGCAGTTGAAAGAGCTGCTCGAAAGCTTGACGAACAAAGGAAAAAAGCCCTATATTTAGTCAAGGGCTTTCCCCTGACTAGTCAAGCGGTAAGGTAGGGTAGGGTGCTCTTCGATGAAGAAAACAGACTTTAGGAAAGTGGTTCAGGTAGCTCAGCTGGTTAGAGCAAAGGACTGAAAATCCTTGTGTCAGTGGTTCGAATCCACTTCTAAGCGGGCGAAGGGTCAAAAGGACAGGTAGCCGGGAGCGAGCCGAATTTTGAAATGAAAGTGAAAGAGGAAAAAAATGCGCTCCTGCACTATACGGCTTTTTGGCGTCAGGGTTGGTGTGGCTTGTTGGAGGAAGATTGTCTAAAAAAAGCGGTTGATTACTCATTACTCGGATTGGTTCTCGCGTCCCTGTGCCCAAAAGGATGGGCGAGTGAGGAAGGAATCAGTCATGCAAGTGAGCTCTGGAGTCGGTTCAAGTCTTCATCGATCGGGTGGATCTATATGCATAGGGGGGTGAGACGAGGTGTAGCGCAGTCTGGTCAGCGCATCTGTTTTGGGTACAGAGGGCCATAGGTTCGAATCCTGTCACCTTGATGTGATGGGCTGCACAGTGCACAGACCCACGCCTATGTTTTCAGGCGAAAAAAACATTGCATTAATCATTTTTTGGTAACATGCGAATCTTTCATTCAACACTTCTTTCTTTACTCGTGAGAGCTCTGGGTGTTTTTGTAGCAATTTCTTTGGGACGTTTTCTAGGAAAAGAAGGAACCGCTATAATGCCAACAGGTCAAAATGTAGTGGTCTTTGGAATCCTTTTGATGGTCTTGATCTTTCTGTTTCGTTGTTATGGTGTTCGTTTAAATAAGAAACTTCGACTTGTTCTATTCATGTCTTTCGCTTTTGCGGTCTATTTCTTTGCTTCTGTGATGAGGTTATACCTTTTTTATAAGGCAGGTATTTATTTGAGCAACTTATTCCCACTAGTATTGTGTGTGGGGGCGGGGCAGGCACTTGCTCTGCCATCCGATTCATCCTGTGACTCCTTGTGGATTAAGAATTGTTATGGAAACCAGGGTGAGGAATCATCCTCTCTACCACAGACAGGGAATCAAAATCTTTTTGGCGAGGGGAGTTCTGCCCCTGGGCGCGGGGATTCGTTATTTGATGTAGTGAGACCCTTCCTTCGAGCGGAAGGCACCGGACCTTCTGCACCACAGACAGGGAATCCCCATTCCGAAACTCCTGCTGGCCCTTCTAATCCAGGGCCGAGGGGAGACCCCTACCAGTTGGAGTCCTTTCCTCCGGCCCAAAATCAGCAACCACGGGAGGCTCCAGAGGGGAGCACCGACCCATCACGCTCCACCTCGGAGAAGGAATCTTCCTTCGAGATGAATGTCTTATTGGAGCCCTTTTCCGACGAGGAAGCGGGACCGTCCCATCAAGTACGCGATGGTGCGGGACCGTCAAACTCTGGGAAACCCAGTCCCAATCTCAGCTTGGAATCCTCCTTGAGGAATCGCATTGGGTTCCTCGAAAAGAACGAGAGCCCTTATTTGCTTGATAAGGGAAAGGGGGAATACTGGGGGGAGATCAAACAGGAGCTAGATCATGCTACCTCCCAGAGGGCCTATTCCCAATTGTTGGAATTTGAGAACCGAGACCTACTGATAAGGGAGGAGAAACATCGGTGTTTCCATCTTTTCGAAGAGGTGCTGGCTCAAAATCCAGCCTTGGCCGAAAAGGCACCCTACGACCCGCGAGAAATGTTTGACGACTTCTTGAACGAAAACCGGGAGTCGTTGGACAAACTGGCGGAGAAGCCCGCAGGTGAAAGAGACCGCGGGGAAGGGGTACCCGTAGATGAAAGAGACAGGCGGGAAATAGCCTTTTTGGGCCAACTGTCTTCCAATCTCCAGAAGAATGGTCCCGGCACTGTCAAACAAATTCTGAAACCCGGGGGACCATAACCACGGCCGGCCAGAGGTGTCTACTTTATAAGGCTAGTCCCCGAACATGCCTACGGAAGGTGGGGTTCAGTCAGTCTATAGAGCGATTTGAGATTCCGTCAGTCACTCAGTGAGTGCTTTCTAATAAGGGCGGCTTGGAAGAAGAAAATGAAAGACGAACAACCGCGCTGGTCGTACGTAAATAGATCGACTTTCATGCTAGTTCTTGCTCCAGCATGAAAGTTCCATTTCAGGGAATGACGACGTACCATGATACTTTCTGTTTTGTCGAGCCCTGCTTTGGTCTCTGGTTTGATGGTTGCACGTGCTAAAAATCCGGTACATTCCGTTTTGTTTCCCATCCTAGTCTTTCGCAACACTTCAGGTTTACTTCTTTTGTTAGGTCTCGACTTCTCCGCTATGATCTTCCCAGTCGTTCATATAGGTGCTATAGCAGTACCTTTCCTATTCGTTGTGATGATGTTCCATATTCAAATAGCGGAGATTCACGAAGAAGTCTTGCGCTATTTACCAGTGAGTGGTCTTATTGGACTGATCTTTTGGTGGGAAATGTTCTTCATTTTAGATAATGAAACCATTCCATTACTACCAACCCAAAGAAAGACAACCTCTCTGAGATATATGGTTTATGCGGGAAAGGTACAAAGTTGGACTAATTTGGAAACATTGGGCAATTTACTTTATACCTACTATTTCGTCTGGTTTTTGGTTCCTAGTCTGATTTTATTAGTAGCCATGATTGGGGCTATAGTACTGACTATGCATAGGACTACGAAGGTGAAAAGACAGGATGTATTCCGACGAAATGCTCTCGATTTTAGGAGGACTATCATGAGGAGGACGACAGACCCACTCACGATCGACTAACAGGAAAGTCGCCCGATATTGGTTCGAATCCAATTCGTGAGTAGGCCAACGAACATGAAACTCAACAGATCGTTTAGCGGCCTTAGACGCAACATGTGTTTTATAAGAAAAACTGCCTTACACGGACAGACGCAGGAACCCAGCTTTATCAACAAAGGCTGGACAGTGAGTGGGGAAGGAATCAGAGGGCTTGGCGCGTTTCGATCCGGACCTTGACACGGCTCTCTATTCCTCGGACATAGAGATTCGCTTTTTTCATATCATAATGAGCTTGAGGCGTTTCGCTCAAGAGGTTAATGAATCCAGCTTCTCAAAACGATCAATCATGTGGCGGTGTGGAAAGGCGTATGTACATCTAATTCGAGCATCTTTCTACTACTAGTATGGGTCATAAGGTACTCTAAATACATCTGTTGCAGTTCCTCTGTTACGCCGAACACACACACATGAAAGACCTTTGTATGATGAGCTACTCACGAGATGGGAACCACACGTCCCAGGCGTAGAGCCAGTTGAAGGACCAGTAGATTATCCGGTGGGTTCAGTAGTTGGTTCAGAGGGAAAAGATGCACATCTATTCTTATATGATGCACCTATAGCATACCTAGTAGAGTCAACAGTAGCAGATCAAGAAAATCCATACCCAGTTATAGGTCCAGATCCTCCAGCTTCGGTAGCGTACCTAGTAGCATAGACAGTCGCATATCCAGTACGAGATCTAGATCCATAAGTCGATCCATCACCAACAGCACTAGCTTATCCAGATACGGATACACCTATAGCAGCTTAAGAAGCAAGGGTAGCATCCCTAACAGCTTCATTGGTTCCATATCAAGATCCATATACAGGAGATCCATCATATAGAGACCCAGTAGCAGCAAAAGCAGAGACAGATGCAGCAGTTGATGCTTGTTCGACTTTTTACACATCCCTCTTGTTCCGACTTTCGGTACATACCTACCTAAGCTATCAGTAGCAGTCCCAGGTCCAGTATAAGCATCTAAGTCAGCAGCATACCTAGCAATGTACCCTCCATCTCTAGAATAAAAGCGAGCACGAGTAGTTACATACCCGGTAGACCCAGGAGCAGCAGATCTAGACGCAGTAGAGGGAGCAAAGGCAAGGCAGTGGATGGCATCTGTTCTAGCCACATATACAGATCGAGATCGATACCCTGCATCAGTAGCAGCACCTGTAGAAGCACCGCCATTACTAGTAGCAGCAGAGTAAGAAGCAGAGGGTGACGGAACGGAATTCAAAGATGCTTATGGGCCTTCTTCGACCACGATCTTCATGGTATTCACTGTACCACTTAACAGAATGGTAAAAAAAACATCATGAAGATAGTTGGATCCGGGCACAAACAGTGCCAAATGTGTGACCAAGATGAATGACAGGGAGCACAATCTGTACCTGTCACACTGAAATAGCATAGCGCTTACTTACTTTCTTTACTGGTTACTGCTATTGCTAGTGTTAGTGCTGTACTGGTGTCTTGCTAGTGGACTGACAGAGCGAGCTGTACTTGTAGCTATTGCTGTTTGCTGTAAGAGCTAGTGCTTACTTGTGACTGTACTTACAGAGCTGTACTGGGTACTTACTTGACTGGGAAAAAGCAAGCGCCTGATCAGATCAATAAAGAGATAGGGGCCTATTTATATTCTAGGCCAACAAACATCTTTTTCCTAAGCTAGGACGGAGCTGGCGAGTGACGATTGGCTGAGGTTTGGAACCCTCGTGGTGGAGTACTCTCTAACAGAATTGACGCTTCGCTTGGGCGCTCTATTATTGCATACTCTTCCTGAGGGGGTGATCGGGGTTAAGCCGCGTGGCGATACCCGCCAAAAACAAAGGACTATTCGCTCTTTGGGGTGGGCCTTTCGTACTCAAATCCGTACGGGGAGAATGATGAAGCGCACTCAAATCTAGTTTATGGGGTTCAATATTCATGAAAGGCCAGGTTTGAACCATGTTATGGAACCAAGACAACCTATCTTACTAAGAATCATCAAGGGTGAAGGGCCTCCAAGGCCTATAAATAGACGCTTCTTTCAGTCTCTATTTGGCTGTGGGGCCTGTCTCTCAATTTCACACCCTCAATGGTTCACCCATACGTGATGGTCAACTTTTGTATATTGATTACGAAGAAGCGTTGGTACTTCGCGAAGAGTTCCCAGGCACACTCCGAATGGTACTTCTCTTTCGAAATCTCGTCGAAGCCGTACCGTACAACTCTGAATTCCAAGGAGTGTACTCGTCGTCAACTTGGCCGTAAATAGGAAGGCCGGCGATATCAGACGGAGATCTCCTAGTGCGGAAGTGCCCGTCCCATTGAACTTGCCCGCTCCAAATTCGGCTTCAGAGAGTGGGGAACCCAGTCCTATCCCAATGTCGTTGCTCGAGGTTCCAGCAAGTCAACTTTTTCGTAACTGGTTGATTCATATGTCTGAATCCTTTTTGCTTTCTTCCCCGGGCTTGTTTTCTTTTTGAAAGCAAATTTCGAGTATGAAATCAAGATTCACACAATCAAAGTGATCAAAAAAAAGATCCCTTTTTTGAGGGTCTTTATTAAGATGGTGGTGGGTTACACACTCCTGGGAAGTCTCTCGGCTTTCTCGTGAATTACATATACCATAGGAGAAGCAATTTGATTCTAAGATCAGTGAGATCTTTACATTTTGAAAAAGAAGAAAATGAGAAGAATCATAGGGAAGAAGATGCAAGAATTCCGGTCTTCGAGGCCTTGCTACCTTGTCTTTGTCCTTTGGTTTTTTGGGGACTTCATCTCCTACTTATCCTACTGAGAGCTTCTCTGGATTTATCCTTCAAGCACTTGAGTGCCTCTTCAAAGCTCCAAGTGTGAAGTCGTTTGTAAAAAAACTTGTGCGCATGTATATTTTAGGTTTAGATATCCGCCTTCGTCTTTGAGAGAGTGGAGATCGGATTTATCTTCAAATCTCCCTGAGGACCCATGGCTTCGTGCCAAGTATCCTAGGGGACCGACCCGGATTCGAAGACTCTTCTTGATTTTGAGATCTTATCACAGTTTTTTTGGCTAATGGCCTCTTTCCACGTGGCAAGTAGGTCTCTCGAGCCTTTCTTAAATAAAGGATAAGTACCAAGAGGTCTTGTGAAAATGCACTTATCCGGGCTGCAGGGTGAAAAAACCCGAACCGCGCAGGCTTGTCAATCATTAGGTATTTGAATACCCACTGCAGCTTTTTCAATGCCAACACTCCTCCATAACTTGATGAGATCCACTTCTAACAAAGCCCATCAAGCCTGAAGAAACCCTAAAGAGAAACCATCGTCTTTCTTATTTGATTATTAGATTAGTAAGATCTCCCCTAGATTGAAAACCGCTTCTTCAATCTCTTCTTCAAAAAAAAAGGAAAAAACTCTTCTTTATGATCCAACTCCCTCTTCAAAATGGTCTTGAGCCCTAGCACCACCCTTCTTCTATGCCACAATTCCCCTATAATCCTTAGGTTCTATCTTACACTCACCCAAAATCCGCCAAAGTCAGCCTTAGCCATGGAATCAAAGAGCTTGTGAGGTAGAGAGAGACCTTCCTTAGGTTATCCTTCTGCACCTCTCTTTCCCATCAAGCCTCTTCAAGGAAGCTAGCTCAAGACCCTCTGGCGGATCCAGACGACTGACGAAAGGGGGATAAAGGACAGATCACCCGCCGATCTGTGATCAAACAAAACTATACCTGAAGAATGGGATACAGATTGACCAGCACAAAAGCCATCTCTCTATCAATCTACACTCATTGATGAGACGGCGACATAGATAAGAAAGTCTACCGTTTGTCACCCCCTTTGTCACTGAAAAGTAAAAAAAAAAAGAGAGAAACACTTTTGAATCACAATTGAATTTGGTGGAATCGAATAGCGAATGCACTTGCGGTTAAGACAGGTCCTGCATCTCTTACCTAATGCAATTGACCGACCCGGCATCTCTTTCGTTCAAGAATGCCTTCGCTTCAAGACGCTATTTACCAATAAGAATCATCAAAAGAACAATGACCTTTTTGAATTGAAGAAGCCGAAGGGGTGAACGAGCGCTGCGGTAACGAGCCGTACACAAGATGGGAGCAGACCCTTCCTTCCGCCGGCCTTTCTAGGAGTAGGGGAGCGTGGTGAGATAGATAGACGTCCAATCCTGCAGCAGCTAGTTGCTCGGCCTGAGTCTTGGGCTGATCTCACACTTCAATAAACCCCTTCGTCCTTCGATCCAATCAATCGATCGATCAAGAGGCTCATCTCTTTGTTTTGGGCCGGTAGCTAAAGTCCTCGCTTTCTCTTGAAAAAGGGAAGGGCAGCATAGCATGAGCTTCAATTGAACAAGCTCAACCTTGAAACAGAAAGGTGGTAGGCCGAAGAACCGTTGAACGCTTCCACTTGGCCACTTAAGAAGGCGAAGGCTGGGCGAGAGACTAGGCCAACTGACTGCTGACTGCCATGGTTGAAGCTTTAGGCTCTATAGACAGAACTCTTTTTTAGGTATGATGGAGGGGAGACAACCACTCAGCACCTAAGATGGGGTTCAATGCCTAACAAAAATGGCCAAAAGCAAAAAAAAGGGAAAAAGGAGATTGATGGCTGAGGGGAGGAGAGACAAAAGGCATGCATGGAGATTCTTTCTGTCGGAGGTTCGAGAATATATGAAAGGACGGACCTATCAGGCTAAGGAAGAATGAAAGGAAGTCCATTACTGAGAGAAGTGGTGATCTCGTCTTGCTTGCTGGGAGAGAGGAAGCTTCCGGAGCACCTTTTCCAGCCAGATAGCGAGCGATCACTCAGCAATGAACACTAACTGAAAGCGGCCGGGAATGAGTACCTATCCCCTACGGGAATCGAACCCGTGTCTTCGACATGAAAAGACGATGTCCTAACCACTGGACGAAAGGGACCAAAAAGCCATTCTTCATATACCTCAGCTCCGAGAAGAGAAGTGGTTCGTTTTGTTTCTATACGCAATTCAAGATTTCGTTTGTGTTCATGTTGTCGACAACGTCTAAAAGAAGGATGAGGCAGGTCGTCCCCCCTACCCTTTCTCCGATCATCAAGCCCCCTGATCCCTTTCTTTGTCTTTCGTTCATCCCCCCTGAACAGAATAAGTCAGGCCCCGTTCTTGAAATTGAATAAGGAATAGGCCATGAATTCAGATCAAGAAAGTCACCATCGGAAGTTGTAGTTCGCTGGAACCTGTAGTGGTGGAATTCACTGAAGCAGTGGGCGTGGCAGAGGCAGATCTTTGTATGGGTAGAGTGGTGCAGGGGCATGAATAGATCGTGCTTGCACCGGTCCGGACAGAGAGGCAGGTATACAGAGGGAATCGATTGAATTGTTATAGATGAGCCGTAGTCCTGGGACATGAGTAGAGAGGTACTCTACCCTAGCCATATGGTTGGGGGATGGTGGCAGAGAAGAGGGGCGAGAAGTCAGAGTTCTATTGGAGACTGAACTACCCCGGGAAGATGCGTCATCAATCCTTCCGGAATGTCCGGCTGTCATCTATGACACTAATTCATTCTCTCAAGGACTCGCCTTGGATAGCATCTTAGATGGCTGGCTCGACCAGAGCGGACGACGGTCAGGGATTGATAATCAAGAGAAGAAAAGAAGATCGACTTATTCAACTACAGCCTTCCTTGATGAAAGTTCATTGAAAGGAAATCAACCTCGACTCCCTCCCATCATAAGTAGGGCTTTTCCGGGTTGACCATGAAAGAAATATTCTTGAATGCCTCCGGGAGCGCCCCTTCTTTAAAAGAGAGGATTCTATACCAGCAGATTCTCAAGCAGCGGTTTCATGCAGCAGACGATTTTCGGAATCAAAGAGACGATTCGTGCCAGGATGGTCGTAGATCATCTCTTCTTTAAGACGTCCTTAAAGGATTCTATAAAGCGGTTTCACATTAGTTAAGACTAGCTATATATCATGCTACTTCAGCTATATGCTTAAGACTAGTCTTTAGAATCTGTCTATCCTATCTATCCACCTGAGAGAGATCACTCCTGTAAAGAGCCTCACCTAAAAGAAAGACCAGTAAGAAGAGATTTTGAACAGCAATTTTGGATCACTGAGATTCATTCTAACAGCCTATTCTTGCAGTGGCTTGCAGCGGATTTGCGCAAACAGAAAGCGGATTCTTCCGCGTATTATTGAAAACAGAACATCGGATCATAGACCAGCCTCTATCTAATAGTAGTTCTGAAAAGGCATACTCAGTGATCCGGAATCAATTTAAGCGCTTAACTCCTAGCAGGGTAGGGATATGAAAAACAAGGCCGAAGGGAGTACATGAGTAGACCGCTACTTATCAAATAGTTTACCTATCAATGGGACCCAGTGAAGTGCTATATCAAAGATATTGATCCTGGGATCACTTCTTAATTCACACAGACCATACTCGCTAATCAATCCGAACTCCCGAGTCGAAAGAAGGGATATGCACATTACTTTTTTGATATCTTGATTGTGGACTACTAGTTAACGCACTACTAAAGCAGAGTAGCCAGCATGCGCACATCATGATTTGCCAGAAGAGCTCAGAGCTCCGCGAATGGAAGAAGCAGGCAGGGCTAGAGCGGGGGAATTGGCCAATGCTAAGTGATCTCCTCGCCGGGTGGGGAATAAGGATACAATAACGCGGCATCAGGCTCGATTCGGGATCACTAATCACTAACAGAATCGGAAAGAAACTGAGTTTCCTTACTCAAAACAAAGGTAGAAGATACCTTCCTTTCAAGGAATGGGATTCGTATTCTTAACCTAAGGATTCCGAAAGAAAGACAACAAGATTTGAAGCCTGAAAAGAAGAAGCTTGCTCTTCCGACCCAACCGGCTTTTGCGTGCTATTCCTTCCGCCCTGGTTCAGGGCTAGTTTCAATAAAGCACTAGCCCGAGGCTTACGTAGTGAAAAAGGGAACTAGCTCTTCTCCTCAACCTTGTTCAATTGGAGCTAGCTATAGAGCGCACTTTTTCTATGCTTTTTTTACTCACTATAGAGGCGGGCTTCCCCCTCAACAACTTGACCAACAGACTTGAGTACTACTTACTCTCCAGCCGGTCCTTCTTCGGCCACTTCTTCGAACGAACTGATCATGATGTATTGGTACATAACTTTCTTTTACCTTTCCGTTTTTGAAAAACGAGATTGTCAATCTGATGAAGAAGTGAAAAGGCATTTACAAGAGGACATTCACCCGATCGTACACTCCCAACTGATCGAGTACTCTTGTACCGATGTGAACCTCAACAGGAGACTCTCTTCTTTTTCCCCCTGACATCACAAAGGTAGACTTCATCCACCGGACGCCCTGGCTTTATATTGAGTTTTCCAATCTTCTGCTTCACTCCTCTCCCTATGGTGACTTCGTTCCTAGCGCGAAGTTGTGAGCGCGCAGCCCTTTTCTTGCTCGTTAGCCTATCTATAGTCAGGGGCCTTTTCTTCGCTTCTAAAGAATGAACCTTTTTATCCGAATAATGCACTTTCACACCGAGGCTCAATATCGATCGACAAATGAGCAAAGACAAGACCCCCCCCTATCACTGAAGGGGTCCGGATCGGGGGAATATACGTCCGCAAATGTCTTCGCGAGTAAGGGATGGTTGACCCACCACTAAAAAACTAATATCTTTACTGGCTAGAGGTGGCGTGAGATCGAACGATGAATAAATCGTCGAATCCTGTTATTTCTCTGCTTGAAATCTCTCCTTCCCTGCCACCTCGGATGGAATAGTGTGATGCCGCCCTCCCTAGCCCCGCCTCTCTTTCCCTAACCGGAGCTTTGCCCATTGAGTACGAACTTTGGTTAGAGGCAAGCAAAAATGGATTTGATAAAGGCGAGCATTCTATCCCACATATCGCGCATCTGTCTTAATAATGAACCGGGGGCATCTGACGACCGACCACATGCAACTCTTTTTTGGGCCAGCAATAGCTACCCACCTAACATCTCTTTCTCCCCAAGCAGAACATAAACTATGATAAACATGCTCAGGCCCAGAAGACACAGATTGAGGAGTTTACTATTCGACTGATAAGGTTTTCACATATCTTATCCGGTCAGGAGAAGAGATACAGAAAGAGGAGAGGACAGGAGGAAGTTGACGACCGACTTCCCAACTGACCAACTCGGACTTTTCTGCCTCGAACGAGACTTGATCCTCGAGGTAGGTCGGTCAAAAGAGTCTCACTAGAAGCTCACATGCCAGAATAACCCGTAGGGTAAAGAACGTGAAGATTTTCTTTTGAGAAAGCCAGTCCAGAAGACCAAGATCTGCACCTTGAAATACTGCCGCCCACCCGCCGGAACCAGGCGCATAAAGCGTAGCAGATGAAAACGATTCCCCGACTAGGCACTTCACCAATGCAGGAATGCCTCAAGAACTTGAATTTATTGATAGACTGGACCCTTGTCTTCCGACTGAACTTATAGAAGTTGGCTTGAGCTTGAATGAGCGTATCTTACAAAAAAGGTACCCCGGTTGAATGCATTTCAGAAAGAAATCCACTCTCAAACCCAAACCTTTCATTTTCTGGAATAGAATGGTAAGCTGGTCTTCTTCTGTTATACGAGTCAACTACTGCTGTTCTAACTCCTCGAGGAAAAAGTGTTGCATCTCGTCCAACTCCTACAAAGAAAACCCCCGAGGAAGAAAGTGATCAGCACTGATTGAACGTGACTAAACTTATGCTTCGCCAATCTTGATATGCTATGGGGAATCGATCGGTTGAATCCGTTGCAAGCCTATCTTCCGAACCCCCCAATCATAGTAGGAAACTCAAGGAGCTACACAGCGAGGAAGCCCGATTTCGAGAGGACTAGAGAGCACTAACTCGGAGATCAATCATTCAATAGCGGATCCAAATCGGGTTCATAGAATAGATCTCTTTCCCCAGAAAGAGGTGTCTAAACGGGACTAGGGTTCTTTTAAGCAAATATTGCAGACTGAAAGCTTTCAATTAAAGGTAAGCAAAGAAGAGGAGGTCGACTGATCAGCAGAGGACTGAATTCCATTAGTTTGATGTCCCGCCGCCTATGAGGACTGCTTTCAATCAAAAGGAGATGAGAGATCAGCGACTTGCCTTCCTAAGGATTAGCCATATTGGATGAATGCCGGGGAGTTTGAAGGGGGACATAGCGAGTAGTTTCAGTGGAAGCAGCAGCGAAACCAAAACTACAATGGACCGTCATCACAAGTATAAAGAAAATGAGCTTAGGGGTTACCTATAACGAGGGAAGCAAAGGGGCTGACTACCTGTGGAACCATCTTCGATACCCTTTGAATGTAAAGGTAGGTCTCAAGGGTCTAAGAAAAGGTAGCGTTCTACTAAGAAGGGGGTTCGTCTGTGTTGAAGTGCCATCTGAGTACTGATAGTAAGCCCCCCCTTGTTAGGTAATTACCGCTGGTAGCCTTCCGGTTCCTTAGATATATAAAGATGGGGTTTCCTTAGCTTTATAAAGTCACCCTATTCAAAAAAATAGCCATAGAGCATGAGCGTTCGTCGCTACTACTTATAGACATCGCTCGACCCCGTAAGAAGGTCATGAATTTCCGGTATGGAGTTTTGTTTATGTGCTACGACGAGATGTTGAGGACTACTCCGGCTCTTTTGGGTTTAGGGGAGCTCGATAGTAGGCAATCTCTTCGCGATTTTCTCTATGTTCTTAGTCCTCCTTCTTGGCGAAGAGGGATCAGATATGACCAGACTAGAAGACTCCACTTAGCTATTACGTTCGCAAGGGGAAAACGTTGAGGCCTGATCCGTTGTAAATGAAGACCAAAGGGACCTTATATTCATTGCATCGGACAGTGATGTTGAGAGGTCAGACATGATTGCGTCCTTCGACAGATAGTTCGTCATCCGAAAATGTAATGATTTTTGGCGCCAGGATTGGGGAAATCATTGTTCTCGGGGGACATTTTTTCAGGCACGTGTGCGTTTTGAAGCACTCTTATCCACGATTCCCGATGTGCTTCCGATGTAGAAAGTAGCTCCCAATTTGAAATTTGTGCTGGGATGTTTTTGAGCTGGATAGCCACATCATACACGGAAGACTTTTGATCCGCCTGTGACTTTGAAGACTTTTCTTCCGGGATGCCAGGCCTTCTTTTTCTTAAGACATCGTGCATTTGGCTGTATGTGTCCAATTTCTACACATTGACTGGTTCTTTGAGGTAGGGAGGGATTCACGAGAGCTGGGCACGAGAGTTGGATCTCTACAACCGAAGACGGTGGTGCCCCTAGTATCACTAAAGGAGGTCAAAAGACAGGTCAAGAGGAAGGATTTCGTTGGATAGATGGATTGCGAAACAAC